CTTGTCATCCAGGAACTTGTTCGGAAATACCGTAATGAAAGGAACATAGGAGTTTGTCGCTAGGTATTTGACCAAATAGGATCGTCCAGTTCCTATAGAACCTATCACTAAAATACCCCTAGAAGGGGATAGGGCTAAGCGGAGCGAAAAGGGTTTTCCATGAGATGGGAAATGAGAACTATTAGCCCCACACGAGGTTTGTGAATAAGTGATTGTCTGATAATGAGCAAGGAATATCCGTCTTTCTGCTAAACAGGATCTATTGAACTCATAATTCATTAGATACTTTTTATGAATGTCAACTAAGTATCGTAAGTAAATGGATCCCGGTTGTTCAATCATTTGATAACCAGAGTCATTCTTTGATAAACGATCACTATGAGTCAGACTCAATAGAATTTGATCAATCCTTTTTTCCGTCGTTAAGGTGGAGAACTGAACCAAGAATTCTCTTTCTTCATCATCAATCGAATCACTGTTCGCGACCCAGGATTCTATTTTATCATCAATCCAATCACCGTTCACGTTTTTTCTTTTTCTTATCAATGAATAGATCTCTTTACTTGTACGACTTAGATGTCTCGTATTTCTCGAAAAAGTGATTCGATTGATGGGATTTGGTATGATACTGATGAGATCGATGAGATTGATATTCAAATATTTCTTCTTAGAACGTATTGATTTGACCCCATAAGCGGGACCACCACCCAATAGCATGTTGCCGCCAGAAGCAGAATCCCGTATTTCTTCCAGAGAATCTCCTAATTGTTCCAGAGCAACTAGAAAGAGATTCTTTAACCAGAAAGAATTCAGTTCAGATGTAGGATACCTATCCAGAAGTTTTCGCAACTCAATCATGTATGATGGAATCATCAAAGATTTGATCTTTTCTAACTCTGTCTGTAACTCACTAGAGGCTCGGAAAACAAAGAGAAGATGTGTACGAACGAGATATCCAGCAACAAGAAGAAGGAAAAGAATTGAATAGAGGAACTCCCAAGCATTTGGTGATCTCAGATGTGTCCATATCAATGGAATGGGTGACTCATTATTTCGATGAATCATTTCTTCGGACAGAAGAAGATTCTGTAAACACTTACTCGAACTCTCACTTATCAGATTCCGTTGTGGAAGAATCGACCACCACTTTTTCTGAGGAATTGGCCATGATATATCTGATCCATGCCTAATATCATGAAAAACGGACACAAAATTTTGACTGCCACTTAGGGAATATTGAAAGGGAATATTCAATATCAAATAAATATTGTTTTTTAAGGTGAAATAAAGATATTTACACCCCGTCCAAGTAAGGAACCATGGCATATAGGTTTGGAACAAATTCCATTTTGAGAGATTTGAAAAAGCACTATCTCGTTGAAGGGTTCTACCTATTTCCCCCTTCTCAACGTTTTTCTTTAGACAAAGACTCAGTTCTTTCCTCTTTCCGGACGGCACATATTTCTCAAAACATGGAGTGTGAATCAAACCCATGTTTGAATTGAAACGGAGATAGTGATGCAAGTTTTTCCCTTCTGAATCAGATAGATTCATATCTGAAAGAAGCTGACAATAAGTTCTTTCAAAATTGACTATTTGTTCCTCTATTACAGGTGTTCCAGAAATGTCTGCAATCGAGTAAATAGGAACGGATGGATCGGATCGAATTGAAAAATGGAAAGATTTGTACAAGTTATACGTTTCGTTACCACTTTGTGGAACATTGTTAGGTATGAATATGCCAGATACCTGTGACTCAATTGGTGAAATAGTCTCTCTCTCTCCCAAAACATGTTTTTTTTTACTGAAACACAAAGAAAATATTTTGTTGCGAATGCACAAGATATTTGGGAATTGTGCATACGTAAAATCATAATTATGGATACGGGTCTTTTCCCCATCAAAATGGAATCCTTTGTTACAATAGAACCAGAAGCGATGGGGATGATTCAAGAATTGAAGTCTATTTGCTCTATAAAAAGAAGATATCAATGAACTTTTCTGAGGATTCAACCAATTGTTTCGATCGTGGGATATCATTGATAAATAGGAATCCGTGTTCTCAAAGGATTTCCTGCGATTTTTTCTAGTACGGAATGAGTCAATCATGCACTTTTGTATCTTGTTGAACAAAAAAGGTAATATTGTTCCTGTATTGATTAAAAATTTCGATCTTTGGGAAGTATCATGATCATACAATAAGAAGGGTTTCAATTTATTCAAATAAACGATTTGAACACCTATTGATTCTAACAACTGATTGCCGGGTTGATCATTCAGACCTTTCAATTCATAGATGTGGATTTCGGCCCTATGAATGGAGATATTCCCGAAACTCACAACGAAAAAAGGAAGTGACTTAGATAAAAAGAGAAGCGACTTGGACAAAAGGAGAAGTGACTTGGACAAAAAGAAACGAAGTGACTTGGACAAATCTTGTTTGTCGATAACCTCGGACCAATCAATCGAATATTGATTAATACGTAATCGATCGAACATTACTTGAAAACGGTGTTTCTGCTCAGAAACGAAATGCTCCAAATATTCCTGGAAATTCTTGCTTCCATTGGAGCATTTGTATCTATATACATTAGGATCCAGATTCGTGGATCTCTCGGTTCGAGAAATAAGAGGATCGAACCACTTCTTCTTAATCTTTTTCAAATTGGATAAATGTTGGTTGATCTTATCTATTATTATAGTTAGATGATTCAGAATATCATTTCCTATTGGGTGCTTTTGAATTCCTATGGGATGCTTTTGAATTCCATATGCGAAGTTGGAATCGGGTCGATTCATTAAAAAGAATCGATTCAATACATTTCTTATGTACCCATAGGTACTATATTGGATTTGAATCTGATTTCGGATCAATCTATATTGATGGATCGCCTCCATTATGTTGTTGTGAGCAAATACCGCTATTTTTGGTTTTGGATCTTCCAAATCATTCCCGCAGGAGATCCGGACCGATTTTTTTTTTATCTTTCGATAAAAAGATTCATTCTCTTCATCAAAAATAGAAGGTAGAACCAATAAAGATTTCTTTTTCGATTCATCCCCGGAGTTGAATACCTCATTCAATAATTTTCCGTAGGAATCAATAGACAAGCCAAATTCCTTATTCTGATAGGCTAAACCCGGCTCGGTTATTGATAGAGTGAATAGATCTGCCATTTCTTGAAATGTCTCTTCTAATTCAAACTCGTGGTGCAACCTGTATCCCCCTTTGTTCCGATCATGGAATAGATGAAATAAATCAAAAAATGCATTTTCGTTCAAGAATGAAATCTTATTGGAACTGTCCATATCCGGTTCATCCTTCGGAACCATATCCCATCCCGGATCTGCTGCAATCGAATGAACTGAGGAGGTATTTTGTAAATACGTAATTATCTTGAATATATCAACTATTTCTTTATTTTTCGATCGCCTCGAAGGGACAAAAGAAACACCTTGTTGTTTCTTCAACAATTTCTGATCTATAGTCGACCTCTCGGTAGGATTCAAACCCAGATGAAGTTCTGACCATCTATCAGAGAAAAAAGAACGAATTGATCTTGTAGGATTCCCAAGAAATTCTTCTATTTCTTCTGGAAGCAGATGATTATTCATCTGCTTCTCACGTTCCGGGAATAGCCGAGCCATTGAGGAATATCCGGAAAGGTATTTTGAGAATCGATCTGATTTTATCTCTGTTCGTTCCGTTTGAAGAAAGGAAGTATCTAAAAGAATTGATCTTTCTTTTAGTTGCTGAATCTCTGTTTGATTGATCAATGTGTGATATTCCGAACCCTCATTACTAATGGAATTGAAAGGATCTATGGATTGATCAGAAAATCCTTTCGATTGGCTAGAATCCGTTACTTGAAAGAAAATGGATCTTATGGAATCATATTGAATATTTGACGATACATTCCGTACCTTGCTAAAAACCCGATTCCTGTTTACCAACCACGCATTGTCTAACCAAATCAAATTCTCTCTCGAGACGTTCCTCAAAAAATCCGATTTGTGCCGATTCTTCCCCCCAATAACGAAGAGATCTTGGCGGAATTGCCACATATGAAATTGAGCACAATTTTGCAAAAAAATACCCCCCTTGTTTCTCGAGAGGAGATGGGAAACATGTTCAATCTCGTTTGATTGAATAGTCGCTTCAGCTCCTTGTTGTTTGAAGAAACCCCCCCCATCAATTGGTCTTTTTTCACGAAAAGCAGACATGAGATAACAAATCAAATGTTTCACTAAAATTTCGAATAGCTGTCCCGAATTCAAGTTGATTATGTTTCGCTTCTTACTCGGAGAAAGGCGGTCAAAGAATTTCCAATCATGGTCCTTGCGGATCGGATCATTCGTATAGGATACAAAAAAAAACTCCAGATATTTTATATCTTTCTCTTTGAATGAGATCTCAATTCCAGCTGCAATTTCATTCGATATCTTACAGCTGGAATTCCTCTTTTTTACGATCACATTCCTCCATCGCCGCGAACCCCAGTTAGATTCAGACATGATACACTTTTTAGTTATTGGAAGAACCCAAGTACTTTCTTTCGGATCCATGAAACAACTCTCATAGATCTTTTTCCCTTTTGGAAGATACAGGAGCGAAACAATCAACCTATTGAGATTGGAAGACCAAAAGGATTCTTTCAATGTATAATTTGGGGGTCCAATGGAGCGCAGAGGCTTAGGAAGAAGCCCCATCAAATAGATATTTTTTCTTTCGACCCTATTTCGATTGTATATAAGGACCGCTACTACAAGTACAAGCAGTACTACACCTTTGGTCGTGCAATGTCGACGAATTGAACCCTGTGAATCACGTGAAATTAGGACACTCCAAATTCGGGAATCAAAAAGTTTCATAAAGCGCTCTTGGTGGAAAAAAAAGGAAGTGAAAGATTTCACCGAATCGGGTTGGATCCATGAATCCAAGAAATCGCGAGAATTCTTGATTTCTCTCAATTCGAAGATCCAGGATTTGAATTGATGTCCTCTCATTTCATTGATTCCTCCTAAAGAATCCAAAAGAATCAAAGTGAATTGAATTTGGGTCACTCGCGATGTACAATGACCCCAGTGAAGCATCCATGGCTGAATGGTTAAAGCGCCCAACTCATAATTGGCGAATTCGTAGGTTCAATTCCTGCTGGATGCAGGCCAACGGGGACATTCAATAAGGCTAGTTCCACTGGCTCCGTATCAATGGAATCTCATCATCCATACATAACGAATTGATATGGTATATTCATACCAACCATAACATATGAAGAGTAAGAACTAGAATTCTTATCGATACTGGAACTCGTGGGGAAGAAAGTAGATTTATGGATGGAATCAAATATGTAGTCTTTACAGAAAAAAGTATTCGGTTATTGGGGAACAATCAATATACTTCTAATGTCGAATCAGGATCAACTAGGACAGAAATAAAGCATTGGGTCGAACTCTTCTTTGGCGTCAAAGTAATAGCTATAAATAGTCATCAACTCCCGGGAAAGGGTAGAAGAATGGGACCCATTATGGGACATACAATGCATTACAGACGTATGATCATTACGCTTCAACCGGGTTATTCTATTTTACCTCTTATAGAGAAGAGAAAAGAATTTAAGTAAAAAAAAAAAAGAAAAAAAAATACTAAATAACATGGCGATACATTTATACAAAACTTCTACCCCGAGCATACGCAAAGGATCCGTAGACAGTCAAGTGAAATCCAATCCGCGAAATAATTTGATCTATGGACAGCATCGCTGTGGTAAAGGTCGTAATTCCAGGGGAATCATTACCGCAGGGCATAGAGGAGGAGGCCATAAGCGTCTATACCGTAAAATCGATTTTCGACGGAATGAAAAAGACATATCTGCTAGGATCGTAACCATAGAATATGACCCTAATCGAAATGCATACATTTGTCTCATACACTATGGAGATGGTGAGAAAAGATATATTTTACATCCCAGAGGGGCTATAATTGGAGATACCATTGTTTCCGGTACAGAAGTTCCTATATCAATGGGAAATGCCCTACCTTTGAGTGCGGTTTGAACTATGGATTTACGTAATTGGAAGTAACCAATTAGGTTTACGACGAAACCTAGAAATTGATCACTGATCCAATTTGAGTACCTCTACGGGATAGACCTCAACAGAAAACTGAAGAGTAACGGCAGCAAGTGATTGAGTTCAGTAGTTCCTCATATTAAATTATTGACACTCAAGATATGGTAATATGGAGAAGACAAAATTGTTTGAAGCACGGACAAAAGCGGAAGCGACCCTTGTTTCAAAGAGAAGAGGATGGGTTATTCACATTTCATTTGATGGTCAGAGGTGAATTGAAAGCTAAGTGGTGGTAATTCTAAAAATCCCCCCGGGGAAAAGATGTCTCCTACGTTACCCGTAATATGTGGAAGTAGCGACGTAATTTCATAGAGTCATTCGGTCTGAATGCTACATGAAGAACAGAAGCCAGATGACGAAACGGAGAGACCTAGGATGTATAAGATCATAACATGAGTGATTTGGCAGATTTGTATTCCTATATATCCACTCATGTGGTACTTCATCACATGATTCATATAAAATCCATCTGTCTAGATATCATCATATAATATATATATATACATCCGGAAAGCCGTATGCTTTGGAAGAAGCTTGTACGGTTTGGGAAGGGGTTTTTATTGATCAAAAAGAAAAATCTACTTCAACCCATATGCCCTTAGGCACGGCCGTACATAACATAGAAATCACGCTTGGAAAGGGTGGACAATTAACTAGAGCAGCAGGTGCTGTAGCGAAACTGATTGCAAAAGAGGGTAAATCGGTCACATTAAGATTTCCATCTGGGGAGGTCCGTTTGATATCCAAAAACTGCTCAGCAACAGTCGGACAAGTGGGTAATGTTGGGGCAAACCAGAAAAGTTTGGGTAGAGCCGGATCTAAGTGTTGGCTAGGTAGGCGTCCTGTAGTAAGAGGGGTAGTTATGAACCCTGTAGACCATCCCCACGGGGGTGGTGAAGGGAGGGCCCCAATTGGTAGAAAAAAACCCACAACCCCTTGGGGTTATCCTGCGCTTGGAAGAAGAAGTAGGAAAAGGAATAAATATAGTAATCGTTTTATTATTCGTCGCCGTAAATAGGAATATTCAAAATCAAATAAATATTGTTTTTTACTCGTCTTTTCAAAAAAAAAGGGGGGGGAATAATAGGCCGTGACACGTTCACTAAAAAAAAATCCTTTTGTAGCTAATCATTTATTGGAAAAAATAAAGAAGCTTAACATGAGAGAGGAAAAAGAGATAATAGTAACTTGGTCCCGGGCATCTACCATTATACCCACAATGATCGGCAATACAATTGCCATTCATAATGGAAAGGCGCATTTACCTATTTATATAACGGATCGTATGGTGGGTCAAAAATTAGGAGAATTTGCACCTACTCTTACTTTCCAGGGACACGCGAGAAACGATACTAGATCTCTCCGTTAATAAAATAAAGTGAAATAGGTGCTCATCGTTCATTGGCGGGAGGCGAACCTTATCTTATGTCAAAGTGGAGAAAGTGGAAGAAGACCTTGAAAAAGCAGAAGATGAAGAGGAGCTCGAGTACACAAGTACAAGCTTTAGCTCAACGTATATGTATGTCTGCTCACAAAGCACGAAGAGTCATTGATCAGATTCGTGGGCATTCCTACGAGAAAACACTTATGTTACTGGAACTCATGCCTTATCGAGCATTTTATCCCATTTTTAAACTGGTTTATTCTGCAGCAGCAAATGCTAGTCACAATAAAAGTTTCAACGAAGCTGATTCAGTCATTAGTAAAGCCGAAGTCAATGGGGGTACTATCGTGAAAAAGTTAAAACCCAGGGCTAGAGGACGTAGTTATCCGATAGAAAGACCCGCCTGTCATATAATTATTGTACTGAAGGATAGCTCTAAAAAGAAAACAGATCAGGATATATTTTTAGAAACAAAAAATGTATGGAGAGATCCTATAATAGAAAGATATATAGAGAAGGAGAGAGAGAGAGAAAAAAAAAGATGGGTCAAAAAATAAATCCACTTGGTTTCCGCCTTGGCGAAAACCAAAGTCATCGTTCCCTTTGGTTCGCACAACCAAAAAGTTATTACATAGGTCTCCAGGAAGATGAAAAAATACGAGATTGTATCAAGATATATGTACAAAAAAATATAAGAGTATCTTCAAGTTTCGAAGGAATTGGAATTGCACATATAGAGATTCAAAAAAAAATGGACTTGATCCAGGTCATAATCTATATTGGATTCCCAAATTTGTTAATAGAAGGCCAAACACGAGGAATCGAAGAATTGCAGATCAATGTACAAAAGGGGCTTCATTCTGTGAATCGGAGACTTAACATTGCTATTACAAGAGTTGCAAAACCTTATGGACAACCTAATATTCTTGCAGAATATATAGCTCTACAATTAAAGAATAGGGTTTCGTTTCGAAAGGCAATGAAAAAAGCTATTGAATTAACTGAACAAGCAGACACAAAAGGAATTCAAGTGGAAATTGCAGGGCGTATCGACGGAAAAGAAATTGCACGTGTCGAATGGATCAGAGAAGGTAGGGTTCCCCTCCAAACCATTCGAGCTAAAATTGATCATTGTTCCTATACAGTTCGAACTGCCTATGGGGCATTGGGCATCAAAATTTGGATATTTGTAGACGAGCAATAATGGACCCTTCCTTTGCTTGCCATTCTATTCAGTGATAGAACAAAAACTACAAACTATTCCCTTTCACTTCAATAAAAAAAAAATGAAAAATGAGCAATTCTAATTCTATAAGGTTGAATAAAAATTCGATTGACCTTTTGGTGGAACTGCTATGCTTAGTGTGTGACTCGTTGGTTTTTTATTTAAAGTTGGGATTCAAAAAACAGACCAGCCCCTAACTAATAACTATAAGAACTAGTAACCAACTCATTGCTTTGTATTATCGAGATCCAAGGAAGCAGTCGCCATATGATGTATCGATCATATAGTTGTAGCAACTGAAATCTTTTTTTTTTCATAAAGGAAAAATCCATTTATAGGTTGGAAAAAAAAAATAGAGGGATGTGGGTAACTGGAAGGGCGAGAGAAAGAGAGAAGGAGAATCTCCATGATATATGATTCCAATATGTATGGTCTATCAATCACATCATATCATAAAAGGCAGTGTGATAAAGCATCAATACTGATTCGTCCATAATTAGATGAATACGGTTCATAAGAAAAATACAAATAATAAAGAGCCCCGAGTCAATAGAGACTGAGGAGATTGGCTCGGGAACGAATTTAATTAGGAGCTCCATTGCATAGTTCAGGCCTAGCCATTAATGGAAAAGCTATGGGAACGACGAAACCTGTGACTGCGGAAGATTCTATTGAAAACGAATCCTAATGATTCATTGGGTGGGATGGCGGAATCAACCAGGAACCAATTAATTTCTTCTGATAGGTCATGGGTTCACCCTACGAATGAAGCAAATATGGAAAGAGTCAATATTCGCCCGCGAAACCATTATTGGATTGCAGTATTTTGACAGATTCGGTAAAGGTCAAGGATTCATTTTCAAAAGAAAGGCATTATCCCATATAAATAAAATAGAAATGTCTAGCCGTATATACTATATACTATACGGCTTCCCGTGTGACAGATTAAATATCAATAAATTCCATGATTCAGTGTATTATTCATTCAATAAATACATATACGTAATATTATTGAATCGTTTCATTCGCGAGGAGCTGGATGAGAAGAAACTCTCATGTCCGGTTCTGCAGTAGAGATGGGATTGAGAAACAACCATCAACTATAACCCCAAAAGAACCAGATTCCGTAAACAACATAGAGGAAGAATGAAGGGAATATCTTATCGAGGCAATCATATTTGTTTCGGCAGATACGCTCTTCAGGCACTTGAACCCGCTTGGATCACATCTAGACAAATAGAAGCAGGACGACGAGCAATGACACGATATGCACGCCGTGGTGGAAAAATATGGGTACGTATATTTCCCGACAAACCCGTTACAGTAAGACCTACCGAAACACGTATGGGTTCGGGGAAAGGATCTCCCGAATATTGGGTATCTGTCGTTAAACCCGGTCGAATACTTTATGAAATGGGCGGAGTATCAGAAACTGTAGCCAGAGCAGCTATTTCAATAGCTGCGTGCAAAATGCCTATACGAACTCAATTCATTATCGCGTGATAGGTATGTGAAGGGTATTTGTGATGAAAAATACAATCGCAGATTTTTGGATTTCTGGGCAGACAATATTTCTCTCTTTTTCCTTTGCCTTTTGCATTGAAAGAGCAGATTCAAAAAAAAAAAAAATGATATGATTCAACCTCAGACCCATTTGAATGTAGCGGACAACAGCGGGGCTCGAGAATTGATGTGTATTCGAATCATAGGAGCTAGTAATCAACGATATGCTCATATTGGTGACGTTATTGTTGCTGTAATCAAAGAAGCAGTGCCCAATATGCCTCTCGAAAGATCAGAAGTGATCAGAGCTGTAATTGTACGTACATGTAAAGAACTCAAACGCGACAACGGTATGATAATACGATATGATGACAATGCAGCAGTTGTCATTGATCAAGAAGGAAATCCAAAAGGAACTCGCGTTTTTGGAGCGATCGCGCGGGAATTGAGACAGTTGAATTTCACTAAAATAGTCTCATTAGCTCCTGAAGTCTTATAAATACTAGTAGATGAGACCGTGATAGAGTATAGTCAGGTCTCTGAAATAGATTACGTTAGTAGATTGTGTCTCACGCATATACCTTTAATAATTCATAAATAAATAAGAAAAAATGAAAAAAAAAAAAAAAGGAACATGTTGATTGTATCAAAACTGGAAGGCACCCATAATTTTAGTTCGTCATGGGTAGGGACACTATTGCCGATATAATAACTTCTATAAGAAATGCTAACATGGATAAAAAAGGAACGGTTCGAATAGCATCTACTAATATCGCCGAAAACATTGTTAAAATACTTCTACAAGAAGGGTTTATTGAAAATGTTAGGAAACATAGGGAAAACAACAAATATTTTTTGGTTTCAACCCTGCGACATAGAAGGAATAGGAAAGGAACATATAGAACTATTTTAAAGCGTATCAGTCGTCCCGGTCTACGAATCTATTCCAACCATCAACGAATTCCTAGGATTTTAGGTGGAATGGGGGTCGTAATTCTTTCTACTTCTCGAGGTATAATGACAGATCGAGAAGCTCGACTAGAAAGAATTGGGGGAGAAATTTTGTATTATATCTGGTGATCCTTCTGGTATCCGAATTTGATCCGTAACTTGCTATTTGGGAAAAAGAGAGGAAAGACGAATTGTCTACTATTACTCCTCCTCCATTAGTTGATACTTCAAGGGGGTTACCTGGAATGAAAGAACAAAAATTGATTCACGAAGGTTTAATTACTGAATCACTTCCCAATGGTATGTTCCGAGTTCGTTTAGACAATGAAGATCTGATTCTAGGTTATGTTTCGGGGAGGATCCGACGGAGTTTTATCCGGATACTACCAGGAGATAGAGTCAAAATCGAAGTAAGTCGTTATGATTCAACTAGGGGACGTATAATTTATAGACTTCGCAACAAAGAGTCGAATGATTAGGCGGCTTTTTATTTGAATTTAAACATTCCTTTCATGGGAATACAATTCGAGGTTCAAAATTTCAAGAGACTTATTTTCTTCCAAGGAGTATATTTGGAATTAAGGAATAACAAATATGAAAATAAGGGCTTCCATTCGTAAAATTTGTGAAAAATGTCGACTGATCCGTAGGCGGGGACGAATTATAGTAATTTGTTCCAATCCGAAACATAAACAGAGACAGGGGTAATCTTTCTAACAAGGGACTTTCTAAACGGTCCGATGTACAAATAAAGGATCTGTTTTGACATGAAATGGATATATCCGTATATCTCCGACTCATATTTATGAGATGATAAAATATGACAAAAGCTATACCAAGAATTGGTTCACGTAAGAATGGACGTAGAATACAAAAAGGAGTTATTCATGTTCAAGCGAGTTTCAACAATACCATTGTGACTGTTACAGATGTAATAGGTCGGGTGGTTTCTTGGTCCTCCGCTGGTACTTGTGGATTCAGAGGCACAAGAAGAGGGACACCATTTGCTGCTCAAACCGCAGCAGGAAATGCTATTCGTACGGCAGTGGATCAGGGTCTGCAACGAGCAGAAGTCATGATAAAAGGCCCTGGTCTCGGAAGAGATGCAGCATTACGAGCCATTCGTAGAAGTGGTATACTATTAAGTTTCGTACGTGACGTAACCCCTATGCCACATAATGGATGTAGGCCTCCTAAAAAAAGACGTGTGTAGAAATTAAAATTGAATGGATTGCAATAGAAATAAATGATTCAATGATCTGATCAAACAATAATATTAGTATGGTTCGAGAAGAAGTAGCAGTA